GATATATAAATTTCCAAAGACCAATAGATTCTATGAAATATCAAAAAATCCCGTGATTCTATCATATTCTTTATTAAACTCTTTATTAAACATATGTATATTTTTTGATATTATTTTCTTTTTTATTTTTGAATCGCTTCATTCGCGAGGAGCCGTATGAGGTGAAAATCTCATGTACGGTTCTGTAATAGCGATGGAATTGAAAAACAACCATCAACTATAACCCCCAAAGAACCAGATTCCGTAAACAACATAGAGGAAGAATGAAAGGAATATCCTATCGAGGTAATCATATTTGCTTTGGAAGATATGCTCTTCAGGCACTTGAGCCCGCTTGGATCACATCTAGACAAATAGAAGCAGGGCGGCGGGCAATGTCACGAAATGTCCGCCGGGGTGGACAAATATGGGTTCGCATATTTCCAGACAAACCGATTACAGTAAGACCTACCGAAACACGTATGGGTTCGGGAAAAGGATCTCCCGAATATTGGGTAGCTGTCGTTAAACCAGGTAGAATACTTTATGAAATGGGCGGAGTCGCAGAAAATATAGCCAGAAGGGCTATTTCAATAGCAGCATCAAAAATGCCTATACGAACTCAATTCATTATTTCAGGATAAATATAAGAACCAAAGGAAAGAGGTCTTTAGGATGCAAAAAAATATGGCAATTGTAGATTTATTTTTTGTAACACAAAATATTTTTTTTTACTTCAACCTTTAGACTAAAAGAACATTTAAAATAAATGATATGATTCAATCTCAAACCCGTTTGAATGTAGCCGATAACAGCGGAGCCCGCGAATTGATGTGTATTCGAATCATAGGAGCTAGTAATCGACGATATGCTTATATTGGTGACATTGTTGTTGCTGTAATAAAGGAAGCTGTACCAAATACGCCTTTAGAAAGATCAGAAGTGATCAGAGCTGTAATTGTACGTACTTGTAAAGAACTCAAACGTAGCAATGGTATGATAATACACTATAATGATAATGCTGCGGTCGTCATTGATCAAGAAGGAAATCCAAAAGGAACTCGAATTTTTGGCGCAATCGCCAGGGAATTGAGACAGTTAAATTTCACTAAAATAGTTTCCTTAGCACCCGAGGTATTATAAGATGAGACCCCAACATAGATATATTAGTTATGAATGAAAATGAAATAGATTCATTAATAGATTATATCTCACACATATATCTTTTGTAGGTAATTATTATATTTAATATTTCATAAAGATTTCATAACTTCAAAAAAAAAGATATCAATATTAGATATTTTATTGAAAAAAAACGATAGAAAAAGCAGCATGTTGATTATATCAAAAATAAGGGGCAACAATCATTTTCGTTTATCATGAGTAAGGACACCATCGCTGACATAATAACCTCTATACGAAATGCTGACATGAATAGAAAAGGAACGGTTCAAATACCATCTACTAACATCAACGAAAACATTGTAAAAATACTTTTACGAGAGGGTTTTATTGAAAACGTGAGAAAACATAGGGAAGGCGACAAATATTTTTTAGTTTTAACCCTACAGTATAGAAGAAATAAGAAAGGATCATATAAAACTGTTTTAATTTTAAAACGGATCAGTACACCCGGTCTACGAATTTATTCTAATTATCAACGAATTCCTAGAATTTTAGGAGGAATGGGAATTGTAATTCTTTCTACTTCTAGAGGTATAATGACAGATCGAGAGGCTCGATTAGAAAGAATCGGTGGAGAAGTTTTATGTTATATATGGTAATTGATATCCGAATTATCTGAGAAACTTCTATCCATTTTTGTGAAAAAAGAGAGAAAACACAGGTTTCTAATAAAACTCTTCATTACAGTAGTGAATGCACGAAGGGGTTTTAACTGGAATAAGAAATAAGAATAAAAGAAAAAAAAAAAGAAAATGGATTTATGGGGGTTTAAGTACTGAATGACTTCCCAAGGGTATGTTCCAGATTCCTTTATATTATAGAATCATATTTTGTTTGATTCTAGGCTATGTTTCCGAAAGGATTCGACTCGACATACTCTTTTTTATATGTATACGACCGCGAAAGTAAAAATAAAAATGAAGTATAAATCATTTAATTAGACTTTTTTTTCAACTTCAACATTTTTGGGGGGGTTACAATTAGAAGTTCAAATTTTAAGGAAACCTTATTTTCTTCCAATAAAGAGATTAGGGATTAAGTTAAGGAATGACAAATATATATGAAAATAAGGGCCTCTGTTCGTAAAATTTGTGAAAAATGTCGCTTGATCCGTAGGCGGGGGCGAATTATAGTAATTTGTTCTAACCCAAGACATAAACAAAGACAAGGATAATTTTTCCACAAAGGAGAGCTTTCTATTTCTATTCTAAAGGACCGAATGCACAAATGAAATAAATTTATATTAAATAAAATATTATATATTTTATATAATTATATAATATTATATATTCTAAGTATTATAAGAAATATTATATTATAAAAAATGATTAGAATA